TACGATCTGTTATATAAATGGGTAAATGTTCTTTTCCATTATGAACCGCAATTGTATGGCCGATCATTGGGGGTATAATAGTGGATGCCCTAGACCAAGTTACTATTATTTCTTTCTCTGCCCTCATGTTGATTTTTTCCATTTTTCTCGATAAATGAGTAGCTACAAAAGGATTTTTTTTTAGTGAACGTGTCACGGCGGATTACTCCTTTTTTTACATTATTAAAATGGGTATTCTATGTCCAATATCCCGAGCTAAGTATGGAGGTAAGAATAAATACAATAATGATATGAATGGAAAAAGAAAAAAGAGAAAATCCTTTAGCTAGATAAGGGGCGGATGTAGCCAAGTGGATCAAGGCAGTGGATTGTGAATCCACCATGCGCGGGTTCAATTCCCGTCGTTCGCCCATCACATTATTTCAAATTCCAAAAATTGGATTTTCCAGATTCCTATTTATGGCGACGAAGAATAAAAATATCACTATATTTTTTCCTTTTCCTACTTCTTCTTCCAAGCGCAGGATAACCCCAAGGGGTTGTGGGTTTTTTTCTACCAATTGGGGCTCTTCCTTCACCGCCCCCATGGGGATGGTCTACGGGGTTCATAACTACTCCTCTTACTACAGGACGCTTACCTAGCCAACACTTAGATCCGGCTCTACCCAAACTTTTTTGGTTCACCCCAACATTACCCACTTGTCCGACTGTTGCTAAGCAGTTTTTGGATATCAAACGGACTTCCCCAGACGGTAATCTTAATGTGGCCGATTTACCCTCTTTTGCAATCAGTTTCGCTACAGCACCCGCTGCTCTAGCTAATTGTCCACCCTTTCCAAGTGTGATTTCTATGTTATGTATGGCCGTGCCTAAGGGCATATCGGTTGAAGTAGATTCTTTTTTCTCAAGAAAACCCCTTCCCAAACTGTACAAGCTTCTTCCAAAGCATACGGCTTTCTAGATGTATATGATGATATCTAGACAGATGGATCTTATATGAATCGTATGATGAAGTACCACGTGAGTGGATATATAGGAATCCAAATCCGCCGAATCGCTCATGTTATGATTTTCTACATCCTAGGTCTCCCCGTTCCGTCATCTGGCTTATGTTCTTCATGTAGCATTCAGACCGAATGACTCTATGAAATTACGTCGATACTTCCACATATTACGGGTAACGTAGGAGACATCTCTATTTTTCCCCGGGGGATCTTTATAATTACCACTGCTTAACTTTCAATTCGCCTCTGACCATCAAATTAAATGTGAATAACCCGTCCTCCTCTCTTTGAAACAAGGGGCGCCCCGGTTCTGTGCGTGCTTCAAACAATTTTGTCTTCTCCATATTACCATATCTCTAGAGTCAATAATTTTCTATGAGGAACTACTGCACTCAATCACTTGCTGCCATTACTCAACAGTTTTCTGTTGAGGTCTATCCAGTCGAGGTACTCAAATTGGATCAGTGATCGATTTCTAGGTTTCGTCGTAAACCTAATTGGTTACTTCCAATTACGTAAATCAATAGTTCAAACCGCACTCAAAGGTAGGGCATTTCCCATTGATATAGGAACTTCTGTACCAGAAACAATGGTATCTCCAATTATAGCCCCTCTGGGATGTAAAATATATCTCTTCTCACCATCCCCATAGTGTATGAGACAAATGTATGCATTTCGATTAGGGTCGTATTCTATGGTTACGATTCTACCAGATATGTCTTTTTCATTCCGTCGAAAATCGATTTTACGGTATAGACGCTTATGACCTCCCCCTCTATGCCCCGCGGTAATGATTCCTCTGGCATTACGACCTTTACTACAACGATGCTGTCCATAGATCAAATTATTTCGTGGATTGGATTTTACTTGACTGTCTATGGTTCCATTGCGTGTGCTCGGGGTAGAAGTTTTGTATAAATGTATCGCCGTGTTATTAAGTATTTTGTTTGCTTTAAGTTCTTTTCTCTATAAGAGGTGGAATAGAATAACCCGGTTGAAGCGTAATGATCATACGTTTGTAATGCATTGTATGTCCCATAATAGGTCCCATTCTTCTGCCCTTTCGGGGGAGTCGATGACTATTCATAGCTATTACCTTGACACCAAAGAAGAGTTCGACCCAATGCTTTATTTCTGTCCTAGTTGATCCTGATTCGACATTAGAAGTATATTGATTGTTCCCCAATAACTGGATACTTTTTTCTGTAAATACTGCATATTTGATTCCATCCATAAATCCATTTTCTTCCCTATGAGTTCCAGTATCGATAAGAATTCTAGTTCTTACTGTTCATATGTTATGGTATGAATATACCATACCAATTCGTTATGTATGGATGATGAGATTCCATTGGAGCCAAATACAATCGACTTATTGAACGTTCCCATTGGCGTGCATCCAGCAGGAATTGAACCTACGAATTTGCCAATTATGAGTTGGGCGCTTTAACCATTCAGCCATGGATGCTTATCCGGGATTATCGTACATCGTGAATAACCAAATTCCAATTGAAATGAAACCTTTAGGAGGAATCAATGAAAGGACATCAATTCAAATCCTGGATCTTCGAATTGAGAGAGATCAAGAATTCTCACTATTTCTTAGATTCATGGATCAAATTCGATGCAGTGGGATCTTTCACTCACATTTTTTTCCACCAAGAACGTTTTATGAACCTCTTTGACCCCCGAATTTGGAGTATCCTACTTTCACGTGATTCACAGGGTTCAAGAAGCAATCGATATTTCACGATCAAAGGTGTAGTACTGCTTGTAGTAGCGGTCCTTATATCTCGTATTAACAATCGAAAGATGGCTGAAAGAAAAAATCTCTATTTGATGGGGCTTCTTCCTATACCTATGAATTCCATTGGACCCAGAAATGGGACATTGGAAGAATCTTTTCGTTCTTCCAATATCAATAGGTTGATTGTTTCGCTCCTGTATCTTCAAAAAGGGAAAAACGTTTCTGAGAGTTGCTTCATGGATCCGCAAGAGAGTACTTGGGTTCTCCCAATAAATAAAAAGTCTATCATGCCTGAATCTAACCGGGGTTCGCGGTGGTGGAGGAACCGGATCGGGAAAAAGAGGGATTCTAGTTGTAAGGTATCTAATGAAACCGTAGCTGGAATTGAGATCTCATTCAAAGAGAAAGATAGCAAATATCTGGAGTTTCTTTTTTTATACTATACGTATACGGATGATCCGACCCGCAAGGGCCATGATTGGGAATTGTTTGATCGTCTTTCTCCGAGGAAGAAGCGAAACATAATCAACTTGAATTTGGGACAGCTATTCGAAGTCTTAGGGAAAGACTTGATTTGTTATCTCATGTCTGCTTTTCGTGAAAAAAGACCGATTGAAGGGTGGGGTTTCTTCAAACAACAAGGAGCTGAGGCAACTATTCAATCAAATGATATTGGGCGTGTTTCCCGTCTCTTCTCGAGAAACAAGTGGGGTATTTCTTTGCAAAATTGTGCTCAATATCATATGTGGCAATTCCGCCAAGGTCTCTTCGTTAGTTGGGGAAAGAATCAGCACGAATCGGATTTTTTGAGGAACGTATCGAGAGAGAATTGGATTTGGTTAGACAATGTGTGGTTGGTAAACAAGGATCGGTTTTTTAGCAAGGTACGGAATGTATTGTCAAATATTCAATATGATTCCACAAGATCCATTTTCGTTCAAGTAACGGATTCTAGCCAATTGAAAGGATCTTCTGATCAATCCAGAGATCATTTCGATTCCATTAGAAATGAGGATCCCGAATATCACACATTGATCGATCAAAGAGAGATTCAGCAACTAAAAGTAAAAGAAAGATCGATTCTTTGGGATCCTTCCTTTCTTCAAACGGAAGGAACAGAGATAGAATCAGATCGATCCCCGAAATGCCTTTTTGGATCTTACTCAATGTCCCGGCTATTCACGAAAGGTGAGAAGCAGATGAATAATCATCCGCTTCCGGAAGAAATAGAAGATTTTCTTGGGAATCCTACAAGATCAATTCGTTCTTTTTTCTCTGACAGATGGTCAGAACTTCATCTGGGTTCGAATCCTATTGAGAGGTCCGCTAGGGATCAGAAATTGTTGAAGAAAAAACAAGATCTTTCTTTTGTTCCTTCCAGGCGATCGGAAAATAAAGAAATGGTTGACATATTCAAGATAATTACGTATTTACAAAATATCGTCTCAATTCATCCTATTTCCTCAGATCCGGGATCTGGTATGGTTCCGAAGGATGAACCAGATATGGACAGTTCCAATAAGATTTCATTCTTGAACAAAAATCCATTTTTGGATTTATTTCATCTATTCCATGACCGGAACAAAGGGGGATACACGTTACACCACGATTTTGACTCAGAAGAAAGATTTCAAGAAATGGCAGATCTATTCACTCTATCAATAACCGGGCCGGATCTGGTGTATCATAGGGGATTTGCCTTTTCTATTGATTCCTACGGGTTAGATCAAAAAAAATTCTGGAATAAGGTATTCAACCCCAGAGATGAATCGAAAAAGCATTTTTTTGGGATTCTACCTCCTCTTTTTTATGAAGAGAATGAATCTTTTTATCGAAGGATCAGAAAAGAATCGGTCCGGATCTACTGCGGGAATGATTTGGAAGATCCAAAACGAAAAACGGCGGTATTTGCTAGCAACAACATAATGGAGGCAGTCAATCAATATAGATTGATCCGAAATCTGATTCAAATCCAATATAGCACTCGTAGGTACATAAGAAATGTATCGAATCGATTCTTTTTAATGAATAGATCCGATCGCAACCTCGAATATGGAATTCAAAGGGATCAACAAATAGGAAATGATACTCTGAATCATATAACTATAATGAAATATACGATCAACCAACATTTATCGAATTTGAAAAAGAGTCAGAAGAAATGGTTTGATCCTCTTATTTCTCGAACCGAGAGATCCATCAATCGGGATCCTGATGCATATAGATACAAATTGTCCAGTGGGAGCAAGAATCTCCAGGAACATTTGGAACATTTCATTTCTGAAGAGAAGAACTGTTTTCAAGTAGTGTTCGATCGATTACGTATTAATCAATATTCGATTGATTGGTCCGAGGCTATCGATAAAGAAGATTTGTCCAAGTCACTTCTCTTTTTGTCCAAGTCACTCCCCTTTTTGTCCAAGTCACTTCCCTTTTTGTCCAAGTCACTTCCCTTTTTCTTTGTGAGTATCGGGAATATCCCCATTCATAGGTCCGAGATCCACATCTATGAATTGAAAGGTCCACAACTCCGCAATCAGTTGTTAGAATCAATAGGTGTTCAAATCGTTCATTTGAATAAATTGAAACCCTTCTTATTGGATGATCATGATAATTCCCAAAGACCTAAATTCTTGATCAATGGAGAAACAATATTACCATTTTTGTTCAAAAAGATACCAAAGTGGATGATTGACTCATTCCATACTAGAAATAATCGCAGGAAACCCTTTGCGGATTCCTATTTCTCAATAATATCCCAGGATCGAGACAATTGGCTGAATCCCGTGAAACCATTTCATAGAAGTTCATTGATATCTTCTTTTTATAAAGCAAATCGACTTCGATTCTTGAATGATCCACATCACTTCTGGTTCTATTGTAACAAAAGATTTCCTTTTTATGTGGAAAAGCCCCGTATCCGTATCAATAATTATGATCTTACATATGGACAATTCCTCAATATCTTGTTCATTCGCAACAAGATATTTTCTTTGTGCGTCGATAAAAAAAAACATATTTTTTTGGAGAGAGAGACTATTTCGCCAGTTGAGTCACAGGTATCTGACATATTCATACCTAACGATTTTCCACAAAGTGGTAACGAAACGTATAACTTGTACAAATCTTTCCATTTTCCAATTCGATCCGATCCATTCGTTCGTAGAGCTATTTACTCGATCGCAGACATTTCTGCAACACCTCTAACAGAGGAACAAATAGTCAATTTGGAAAGAACTTATTGTCAGCCTCTTTCAGATATGAATCTATCTGATTCAGAAGGGAAGAACTTGTATCAGTATCTTGGTTTCAATTCAAACATGAGTTTGATTCACACTCCATGTTCTGAGAAAGATTTACCATCCGGAAAGAGGAAAAAACAGAGTCTTTGTCTAAAGAAATGCGTTGAGAAAGGGCAGATGTATAGAACCTTTCAACGAGATAATGCTTTTTCAAATCTCTCAAAATGGGATCTGTTCCAAACATATATGCCATGGTTCCTTACTTCGACAGGGTGCAAATATCTAAATTTCACCTTTTTAGATACTTTTTCAGACCCATTGCCGATACTAAGTAGCAGTCAAAAATTTGTATCCATTTTTCATGATATTATGCATGGATCGGATATATCATGGCCAATTCCTCAGAAGATTCTTCCACAATGGACTCTGATAAGTGAGATTTCGAGTAAATGTTTACAGAATCTTCCTCTGTCCGAAGAAATGATTCATCGAAATAATGAGTCACTCGTTCCATTCATATGGGCATATCTGAGATCAAAAAATGCTCGGGAGTTCCTCTATTCAATCCTTTTCCTTCTTCTTGTTGCTGGATATCTCGTTCGTATACATCTTCTCTTTGTTTCCCGAGCCTCTAGTGAGTTACAGACAGAGTTAGAAAAGATCAAGTCTTTGATGATTCCATCATACATGATTGAGTTGCGAAAACTTCTGGATAGGTATCCTACATCTGAACTGAATTCTTTCTGGTTAAAGAATCTCTTTCTAGTTGCTCTGGAACAATTAGGAGATTCTCTGGAAGAAATACGGGGTTCTGCTTCTGGTGGCAACATGCTATGGGGTGGGGGTCCCGCTTATGGGGTCAAATCAATACGTTCTAAGAAGAAATATTTGAATATCAATCCCATCGATCTCATAAGTATCATACCAAATCCCATCAATCGAATCACTTTTTCGAGAAATACGAGACATCTAAGTCGTACAAGTAAAGGGCTCTATTCATTGATAAGAAAAAGAAAAAACGTGAACGGTGATTGGATTGATGATAGAATAGAATCCTGGGTCGCGAACAATGATTCGATTGATGATGAAGAAAGAGAATTCTTGGTTCAGTTCTCCACCTTAACGACAGAAAAAAGGATTGATCAAATTCTATTGAGTCTGACCCATAGTTATCATTTATCCAAAAATGACTCTGGTTATCAAATGATTGAACAACCGGGATCAATTTACTTACGATACTTAGTTGACATTCATAAAAAGTATCTAATGAATTATGAGTTAAATAGATCCTATTTAGCAGAAAGACGGATATTCCTTGCTCATTATCATACAATCACTTATTCACAAACCTCGTGTGGGGCTAATAGTTTTCATTTCCCATCTCATGAAAAACCCTTTTCGCTCCGCTTAGCCCTATCTCCTTCTAGGGGTATTTTAGTGATAGGTTCTATAGGAACTGGACGATCCTATTTGGTCAAATACCTAGCGACAAACTCCTATGTTCCTTTCATTACGGTATTTCCAAACAAGTTCCTGGATGACAAGTCTAAAGATTCTTTTATTTACGATATTGATCATAGTGACGATATCGATATTGATGATAGTGACGATATTGATGATGACCTTGATACAGAGCTGCTAACCATGACGAATGTGCTAACTATGTATATGATGATGCCGAAAATAGACCGATTTGAATTTGATATCACCCTTCAATTCGAATTAGCAAAAGCAATGTCTCCTTGCATAATATGGATTCCAAACATTCATGATCTGTATGTGAATGAGTCGAATTACTTATCCCTCGGTCTATTAGAGAACTATCTCTCCGGGGATTGTGAAAGATGTTCTACTAGAAATATTCTTGTTATTGCTTCGACTCATATTCCCCAAAAAGTGGATCCCGCTCTAATAGCTCCGAATAAATTAAATACATGCATTAAGATACGAAGGCTTCTTATTCCACAACAACGAAAGCACTTTTTCATTCTTTCATATACTAGGGGATTTTACTTGGAAAAGAAAATGTTCCATACTAATGGATTCGGGTCCATAACCATGGGTTCCAATGTACGAGATCTTGTAGCACTTATCAATGAGGCCCTATCAATCAGTATTACACAGAAGAAATCAATTATAGAAACTAATACAATTAGATTAGCTCTTCATAGACAAACTTGGGATTTGCGATCCCAGGTAAGATCGGTTCAGGATCATGAAATCCTTTTCTATCAGATAGGAAGGGCTGTTGCACAAAATATACTTCTAAGTAATTGCCCTATAGATCCTATATCTATCTATATCAAGAAGAAATCATGTAAGGAAGGGGATTCTTATTTGTACAAATGGTACTTCGAACTTGGAACGAGCATGAAGAAATTAACGATACTTCTTTATCTTTTGAGTTGTTCCGCCGGATCGGTCGCTCAAGATCTTTGGTCTTCGCCCGGACCCGATGAAAAAAATGGGATCACTTCTTATGGCTTCGTTGAGAATGATTCTGATCTAGTTCATGGTCTATTACTAGTTCATGGTCTATTAGAAGTAGAAGGTGCTCTGGTGGGATCCTCACGGACAGAAAAAGATTGCAGCCAGTTTGATAATAATCGAGTGACATTACTTCTTCGGTCCGAACCAAGGAATCAGTTAGATATGATGCGAAATGGATCTTGTTCTATCGTTGATCGGGGATTTCTATATGAAAAATACGAATCGGAGTTTGAAGAAGCGGAAGGGGAAGGAGTCCTTGACCCGCAACAGATAGAGGAGGATTTATTCAATCACATAGTTTGGGCTCCTAGAATATGGCGCCCTTGTGGCAATCTATTTGATTGTATCGAAAGGCCCACTGAATTGGGATTTCCCTATTGGGCCGGGTCATTTCGGGGCAAACGGATCGTTTATCATAAAGAGGGTGAGCTTCAAGATAATGATTCGGAGTTCTTGCAGAGTGGAACCACGCAGTACCAGACACGAGATAGATCTTCCAAAGAACAGGGCTTTTTTCGAATAAGCCAATTCATTTGGGACCCTGCGGATCCATTGTTTTTCCTATTCAAGGATCCGCCCCTTGTCTCTGTCTTTTCCCGTCGAGAATTCTTTGCGGATGAAGAGATGTCAAAGGGGCTTATTACTTCCCAAACACATCCTCCTACATCTATGTATAAATGCTGGTTCATCAAGAATACGCAAGAAAAGCACTTCGAATTGTTGATTCATCGCCAGAGATGGCTTAGAACCAATAGTTCATTATCTAATGGATCTTTCCGTTCTAATACCCTATCCGAGAGTTATCGGTATTTATCAAATCTGTTCCTATCTAACGGAACGCTATTGGATCAAATGACAAAGACATTGTTGAGAAAGAGATGGCTTTTCCCGGATGAAATGAAACCTTTGATTCGTGTAACAGGAGAAAGGTTTCCTATTACTTATCCGTAAAGATATGCGGCCATGAAAAAGGATTAAGTGGAACAGAATTGGCCGGGTGGTAGGGTCGTGGAAAGACTTGATTATTCCATATTTTGGATCTTAGCTCCATGGAACAATATGCTACTGCTGAAAGATGGAAGAATTGAAATCTTAGATCAAAACACTATGTATGGATGATATTAACTGTCTAAACAAGAATTATTGAACGGCGAACAACCAGAGCCTATTTACTCACTACATCAAACAATTTCCATTAATGAAACCATGTCAATCCGTCGGAAAATCAAAAATAGGCATGTCCGATGAAATGGTTGTTGCTATCTGCTCCAATAACGAATCATTGGTTTAACTGAATAACTAAATAAAATAGATAGACTTCTCAGGTCGATGGATCTTCTCAATTGGATATGATAATACGCATTCCAGTTGACCGAGCCTAATTCTAATTGTTTTGTTCCGAAGCAAAGATATCCACGAGGGCTGGTTCGTCCTATTCACGACCAGAGGTACTGGATTCTCTTTCGGATAGGACCTGATAGGAGAAGGAAGGCTGGAAGGCCAACAGACATCTGTCTATCACCCGACCCGATAGTACCCATTTTTGGAGCGTCCAGTGCCAAAGTCACTGAATGGGCAAGTCGCCAATCCCTAAAACGGACTAGGTAATGTACTTTAATCTGCTGAGTTACGGGTACAGGTGGTGGGTATTTTACCAGAGGTTTCTACCAATCTACCTTTGTTTGATTCCTGTTGAATCATATACTCGGGGGGTGGGTGCAGGGCGAACGATTTCAAAACGGACTCCTCATTCATTAGATAGAGAAGATCGCCAAGATTTTGTGATCCGCTGTCGAACCTATTCCAATTCCAAC